ACAAAAGTTAATAGTATACCACTTCTACGAATAGCTCGTAATGCGGCGTCTCTTCCGAGACCGGGACCTTTTATCATGACTTCTGCTCGTTGCATACCTTGATCTACTACTGTACGAATAGCATTTGCTGCTGCAGTTTGAGCGGCAAAGGGCGTCCCTCTTCTCGTACCCTTGAATCCACAAGTACCGGCCGAGGACCAGGAAACCACCCGACCCCGTACATCGGTAACCGTGACAATGGTATTATTGAAACTTGCTTGAACATGAATAACCCCCTTTGGTATTCTACGTGCACTTTTACGTGAACCAATACGTACATTTCTACGTGAACCAGTTCTCGGTACAGCTTTTGCCATATTGTATCATCTCATAAATATGAGTCAGAAATATATGGATATATCCATTTCATGTCAAAACAGATTCTTTATTTGTACGTTGAGCCCTTTAGTGAGTCTGATTATCCTTGTCTTTGTTTATGTCTCGGGTTGGAACAAATTACTCTAATGCGCCCCCGCCTACGGATTAGTCGACATTTTTCACAAATTTTACGAACGGAAGCTCTTATTTTCATATTTGTCATTCCTTATCTTAATTCTGAATCTACTTCTTGGTAGAAAATAAGTTTCTTGAAATTTTTCATCTCGAATCGTATTGAATAAAAACCACCTAATCTTTCGAATCCTTGTTTCGGAGTCGATAAATTATACGTCCTCTGGTTGAATCATAACGACTTACTTCAATTTTGACTTTATCTCCTGGCAGTATCCGTATAAAACTACGTCGGATCTTTCCTGAAACATAACCTAGAATCAGATCTTCATTATCTAACCGAACCCGGAACATGCCGTTGGGAAGCGATTCAGTAATTAAACCTTCATGAATCCATTTTTGTTCTTTCATTCCAGGTAAAGCCCCCTTGAAGCATCAACTAATGGAGGAGAAACGATATTAGACAACTCATCCCCTTTCTTTTTTTTTTTACAAATAGGAAGAGGTTTCGGATCCCATTTGGATATTAAAAGGATTACCATATATAACACAAAATTTCTCCGCCGATTCCTTCTAGTCGAGCCTCCCGGTCTGTCATTATACCTCGAGAAGTCGAAAGAATTACAATCCCCATCCCGCCTAAAATTCTAGGAATTCGTTGAGAGTTAGAATAGATTCGCAGACCGGGTTGACTGATCCGTTTTAAATTTAAAAAATTTCTATAGGGTCTTTTCCTATTCCTTCTATGTCGCAGGGTTAAAATTAAAAAATTTTTGTTTTTTTCTCGATGTTTTCTGACGTTTTCGATAAAACCTTCTCGGAAAAGTATTTTAACAATATTTTCGGTAATATTAGTAGATGCTATGCGAACAACTCTTTTTCTATCCATATCAGCATTTCGTATAGAGGTTATTATCTCAGCAATAGTGTCTCTACCCATGATGAACTAAAATTTTTGGTGCCTCAAAATTGGATATAATTAACATGTTTTTCTTTTTTTTTTATTGGTTTATGAATATGAATTTTTCAAGGTATATGCGTGAGACACAATCTACGAATTAATCTAGTTCTTAATCTATTTCTTTCAAATGCCCCAAGATCTCATTTTATTTTATAATACCTCGGGAGCTAATGAAACTATTTTAGTAAAATTTAATTGTCTCAATTCGCGGGGGATTGCACCAAAAATTCGAGTTCCTTTTGGATTTCCTTCTTGATCAATCACAACTGCAGCATTGTCATCATATCGTATTATCATACCGCTGTCACGTTTAAGTTCTTTACAGGTGCGAACAATTACAGCCCTGACTACTTCTGATTTTTCTAGGGGCATATTTGGTACTGCTTCTTTGATCACAGCAACAATAACGTCACCAATATGAGCATATCGACGATTACTAGCTCCTATGATTCGAATACACATCAATTTTCGGGCCCCGCTGTTATCCGCTACATTTAAATGGGTCTGAGGTTGAATCATATGAATTTTTGAGTCTATTCTTCCAATGCAAAGGATGAAGAAAATAAAAGAAATATTGTTTGTCCAAAAAAAGAAACCTGGGGTTTTGTTTCATTCCCAAGACTCATTTCTGTCGGTTCTACATTTTTATCCCGAAATAATAAATTGAGTTCGTATAGGCATTTTGGATGCTGCTATTAAAATAGCCCTTCTAGCTATATTTTCGGTTACTCCACCCATTTCATATAGTATTCGCCCCGGTTTAACAACAGCTACCCAATATTCAGGGGATCCTTTCCCCGAACCCATACGTGTTTCAGCGGGTCTTACTGTAACTGGTTTGTCTGGAAATATACGGACCCATATTTTTCCACCACGGCGTGCATTTCGTGTCATTGCTCGTCGACCTGCTTCGATTTGTCTAGATGTGATCCAAGCAGGTTCAAGTGCCTGAAGAGCATATTTACCGAAACAAATATGATTACCTCGATAAGATATTCCCTTCATTCTTCCTCTATGTTGTTTACGGAATCTAGTTCTTTTGGGGTTATAGTTGATGGTTGTTTCGGAATTCCATCTCTACTACAGAACTGGACGTGAGAGTTTCTTCTCATCCAGCTCCTCGCGAATAAAAGGATTCAAAATTTAATTTCAATTAATTTGAATAGATATTAGAACATTTTTATAAAAAATTTTATAAAAAAAAATCGTTTTTTTGTAACGTCCTAATAAATCTTTATTTTCTTTTGTCCTTTATCCAAGTTTACCAATTCAAAAAAAAAAGAAAGTTTTCGCGGGCGAATATTGACTCTTGCAATCTCTATTTCAGTCCTAGCACTTGTTCGTCACTTCTCCGAATAGATGAATTGATTTCCGGTTCATTTCGCCATCCCAACTAGTGAATCATTAAGATTCATTTGTTCAATAAAATCTTTTGCATTCACAGGTTCCTTCGTTCCCACCGCTTCGTACTAAATGGTTAGGCCAGAATTCTACAACGGAGCTCATAATCCAATTTATTCTTGAGTCAACCTTCTTAGTCTTTATTGGCTCGAAGCTCTTGAGTTTTTTCTTCTATAAGAAGGATTCATTTAATATTTCATTATGGATGAATCAATTAGTATTGATGCTTTATTACACTGTCTTTTATGAGATGACTCATAGACCTTACATATTGGAATTCTATATCATTGATATTCTTTTTCTCTCTTTCTCTCATCCTTCCATTTATCCACACCTTTCTTCTGTATTTTGCTTTAAACTTAGAATTCAAGTTTAATTCAAAAAAAATTTCAGTTGCTACAAAGATATGACCGATTTAGCATATCTTGACTGGTTCTTTAGATCCAGATAATATGAAGTGATGAGTTGGTTTTCATACTACCGGGCTGGTCTTTTTTTAATCCTAACCCTAAAAAACCAACGAGTCACACACTAAGCATAGCAATTATATCAAAAGGTCAATTGAATTTTTATTCAACCCTATAGAATTAAGAATTAGTTTGATTGGCCAGGAAAAGAATGAACGAATTTCCCCTTTTTTGTTCTATCAGCGGATAGAAGGAAAAAACAATGAAAGTTTTCTTATTCCTCTTCCTTGTCTATAAAAATCCAAATTTTGATGCCTAATACCCCATAGATAGTCCGAACTGTATAGGAACAATAATCAATTTTAGCTCGAATGGTTTGTAGGGGAACCCTACCCTCCCGGATCCATTCGACACGTGCAATTTCTTTTCCGTCGATACGCCCTGCAATTTGTACTTGAATTCCTTTTGTATCTGCTTGTTCAGTTAATTCAATAGCCTTTTTCATTGCTTTTCGAAATGAAACTCTATTCTTTAATTGTCCGGCTATAAATTCTGCAAGAATATTAGGGTTTCCATAAGGTTTTGCAATTCTTGTGATAGCAATGTTAAGTTTTCGGTTCACAGAATGAAATTCTTTTTGTAGATTCGTCTGTAATTCTTCGATTCCTCGTGGTCTACTTTCGATTAATAACTTTGGGAATCCCATAAAGATTATGACCTGGATCAAATCGATTCTTTTTTGAATCTCTATACGGGCAATTCCCTCGGCGCCGGAGGATATTCTCATATTCTTTTGAATATAATTTTTGATAAAATCTCTTATTTTTTGATCTTCTTGTAGACCCTCAGAATAATTTTTTGGTTGTGCAAACCAAAGGGAATGGTGACTTTGGGTTGTACCAAGTCGGAAACCAAGTGGATTTATTTTTTGTCCCATACTACCTCACTAATACACATCATGATATACCATAGTTGTCTTTTTCCATCTAGGGTTTTTTAACGAATATAAATATATCTCTTCATATTCATCTAAAGATATATCTTTCACTACAATAGTTATATGACAGGTAGCTTTTTTTATCGCATAACTACGTCCTCGAGCTCTAGGTTTTAATTTCTTCGCGGTAGTACCCTCGTTAACCTCAGCTTTACTAATTACTAAATTGGCTTCGTCGGAACCCATATTGTAACTAGCATTTGCTGCTGCAGAATAAACCAATTTAAAAATTGGATAACATGCTTTATAGGGCATGAGTTCTAGTATCATAAGTGTTTCCTCATAGGAACGTCCGCGAATTTGATCAATTACTCTTCTTGCTTTGTCAGCAGATAGAGATATATGTCGACCTAAAGCGTATACTTCTGTTTTGTTCTTCTTTAGCATAAGGTTTCTCTCCTACTAATGAATCATAAGTAACTATTTATATGTTTTTTAAGATAAGATTAACGAGGAGATCTATTATCGCTTTTTGCATGTCCTCGGAAATTCAAAGTAGGTACAAATTCTCCCAATTTGTGACCTACCATACGATCTGTTATATAAATAGGCAAATGCTCCTTACCATTATGAATAGCAATCGTATGGCCGATCATTGTGGGTATAATGGTAGATGCACGGGACCAAGTTACGATTATTTCTTTTTCTGCTTTTTTATTAAGCTTATCAATTTTTCTTAATAAATGATTGGCTACAAAAGGATTTTTTTTTACTGAACGTATCACAGCTTACTCCTATTTTTTTT